TTTCCGAGGACATGCAAAAAGCGATAATAGGTCTCGTCGTTAAATTTGTTTATAGATTATTATTATTATAATAAAATAATATATATAGATATTTATCATTGATTAGTAGGAATTGATTAGTAGGAGGCGAACTTTATGAAAACAGAAGTATACGCTTTAGGTCAACATATATCTATGTCTGCTCACAAAGCGCGAAGAGTAATTGATCAAATTCGTGGGCGTTCCTACGAAGAAACACTTATGATATTAGAACTCATGCCTTATCGAGCATGTTATCCCATTTTCAAATTAGTTTATTCTGCAGCAGCAAATGCTAGTTTCAATATGGGTTCGAATGAAGCAAATTTAGTCATTAGTAAAGCCGAAGTAAATGAAGGTACTATCGCGAAGAGATTAAAACCTCGAGCTCGAGGGCGTAGTTTTGCCATACACAAACCTACCTGCCATATAACTATTGTAATGAAAGATATATCCTTAGGTGGATATATAGATACCGACTCTATTACGTGGTCACAAAAAACAAAATGGAAAAAAAAAGATACAACTATGTCGTATTATGATATGTATAGTAATAGTAATGGGGGAACATGGGACAAAAAATAAATCCAATTGGTTTCAGACTTGGTACAACCCAAGGTCATCATTCCCTTTGGTTCGCACAACCAAAAAATTATTCTGAGGGTCTGCAAGAAGATCAAAAAATAAGAAATTATATCAAGAATTATGTACAAAAAAATATGAAAACATCCTCTGGCGTTGAGGGAATTGCGCGTATAGAGATTCAAAAAAGAATCGACCTGATCCAAATCATAATCTATATGGGATTTCCAAAAATATTAATTGAAAGTCGACCCCGAGGAATCGAAGAATTACAGATGAATTTACAAAAAGAATTTAATTCTGTAAATAGAAAACTTAACATTGCTATCACACGAATCGAAAAGCCTTACGGAAACCCTAATATTCTTGCAGAATTTATAGCCGGCCAATTAAAAAATAGAGTTTCTTTTCGCAAAGCAATGAAAAAGGCTATAGAATTAACTGAACAAGCGGATACAAAAGGAATTCAAGTGCAAATTGCGGGACGTATCGACGGAAAAGAAATTGCGCGTGTTGAATGGATCAGAGAAGGTAGGGTTCCACTACAAACCATTCGAGCTAAAATTGATTATTGTTCCTATACAGTTCGAACAATCTATGGGGTATTAGGCATCAAAATTTGGATATTTATAGACGGGGAATAATAAAATAAACCCTTATTTCCCTTTGCATTCTATCCGGCGATGGAACAAAAAGAGAAATTCATTTCTTATTTTTATTTTCTCTTCATTTTATTTTCGCTTCACAATAAAAAAATGAACAAACAATTATAATTCTATAGGGTTTAATAAAAATTAAATTAATCTTTTGATAAAATTGCTATGCTTAGTGTGTGACTCGTTGGTTTTTTGAGGGTTAGTAACCAGCCCCATAGTATAAACAAATAACTATAGAAGTAATAACCAACTCATCCCTTCGTATTATCTGGATCCAAAGAACCAGTCAAGATATGATATATTGTTCATATTGTTGTAGCAACTGAACGACTTTTTCATTAAAAAATCTGCTTCTAATTCTAAGTTGTCAATTCAATAGAAATAAAAAAGAAAGGGTATGGATAAATGGAAGGATGAAAGAAAGAAAGAAAAAGAATATTGATGATATAAAATTCCAATATGTAAGGTCTATGAGTCATCTCATAAAAAATATGTGTAATAAAGCATCAATAAGGATTCATCATTAAAAGGATCTGCTCATCGAACAAAAAATAAAGAGCTTCGAGCCAATAAAGACTAAGAATATTGACTCAAGAACTAATAGCTCCATTGTAGAATTCAGACCTAACCATTAAGTAAGAAGGGATGGGAACGATGGAACCTGTGAATTCAAAAGATTCTAGTGAAAATGAATTCGAACGATTCATTGATCGGGATGGCGGAACCGACCAGAAACCAATTAATCTATTCGGAAAAGTTATGAACTAATGATAAAAATGAAATAGAAATTGAAAGAGTAAATATTCGCCCGCGAAAACTTTATTTTCTTGGATTGCTAAAGCTAAATTAGGGTCAATCCAATACGATAAAGAGTAAAACAAAAGAAAGATTCCTTTTAACATTCTAAAAATAAATAAATATAAGAAAATATAAGAAATAAGAAAATTTAATATATTTAGTTATCTATTATCTATACTATACAAACAAGATATACAAATTCATAATGGATTTGATCTAGATTAAATGAAATCCATGAGTCAGCAGATTACTTATTAAATACATGTATATCTTAATTCAAATTATATTATATCTGAATTGAATTCTAAATCTTTAATTTGAATTTATTTTTATTCGCGAGGAGCTGGATGAGAAGAAACTCTCACGTCCAGTTCTGTAGTAGAGATGGAATTCAAAACAAACCATCAACTATAACCCCAAAAGAACCAGATTCCGTAAACAACATAGAGGAAGAATGAAGGGAATATCTTATCGAGGTAATACTATTTGTTTTGGTAAATACGCTCTTCAGGCACTTGAACCCGCTTGGATCACATCTAGGCAAATAGAAGCAGGTCGACGAGCAATGACACGAAATGCACGTCGCGGTGGAAAAATATGGGTTCGTATATTTCCAGATAAACCGGTTACAGTAAGACCCGCAGAAACACGTATGGGTTCAGGTAAAGGCTCTCCCGAATATTGGGTAGCTGTTGTTAAGCCTGGTCGAATTCTTTATGAAATGGGTGGAGTAACAGAAAATATAGCCCGAAGGGCTATTTCAATAGCAGCGTCCAAAATGCCTATACGAGCTCAATTTATCATTTCGGGCTAAAAAAGAAATAGGCCTTAACTAAAAATAGCAGATGCAGGTTTCTTTTTTTGGACAAACAATATTTCTTTTTTTCTTTGACCCTTGTATTGTAAAAACAGATAAAAAAAAAAATGATATGATTCAACCTCAGACCCATTTGAATGTAGCAGATAACAGCGGGGCTCGAGAATTGATGTGTATTCGAATCATAGGAGCTAGCAATCGTCGATATGCTCATATTGGTGACGTTATTGTTGCTGTGATCAAAGACGCAGTTCCAAACATGCCTCTACAAAGATCAGAAGTGGTCAGAGCTGTAATTGTACGTACTTGTAAAGAACTTAAACGTGACAACGGTATGATAATACGATATGATGACAATGCTGCAGTTGTGATTGATCAAGAAGGAAATCCAAAAGGAACTCGAGTTTTTGGTGCGATTGCCCGAGAATTGAGACAGTTCAATTTTACTAAAATAGTTTCATTAGCTCCTGAGGTATTATAAAATGAGACCACGATATGGTTATAGTAGGGTATTTAAAAGAAATAGATTAAGATTCATTTAGTAGATTTTGTCTCACGTATATACCTTTCAAAATTAATATTCATAAAAAAATAAGTAAAAAAAAAAAAAAGAAAAACATGTTGATTATATCCAAATTTGGAGGCACCAATAATTTTAATTAATCATGGGTAGTGATACTATTGCTGACATAATAACCTCTATACGAAATGCCGATATGTATAGAAAAAGCGTGGTTCGAGTAGCATCTACTAATATCAGCGAAAGTATTGTCAAAATACTTTTACGAGAGGGTTTTATAGAAAACGTGAGAAAACATCGAGAAAACAACAAATATTTTTTGGTTTTAACCCTACGACATAGAAGGAATAGGAAAAGCGCTTATAGAAATCTTTTAAATTTAAAACGGATCAGTCGGCCGGGTCTACGAATCTATTCTAACTATCAAAGAATTCCTAGAATTTTAGGTGGGATGGGTGTTGTAATTCTTTCTACATCTCGGGGTATAATGACAGACCGAGAGGCTCGACTAGAAAGAATAGGCGGAGAAATTTTGTGTTATATATGGTAATCTTTCTAATATCCGAATTGAATATGAAACTTCTTATTTGTGAAAAAGAAAAGAGAAGTGCTGGGTTGTCTAATAGGGTTCTTCCTCCACTAGTTAATACTTCAAGGGGGTTTTGCCTGGAATGAAAGAACAAAAATGGATTCATGAAGGTTTAATTACTGAATCGCTTCCCAACGGTATGTTCCGGGTTCGTTTAGATAATGAAGATATAATTCTAGGTTATGTTTCAGGAAAGATCCGACGTAGTTTTATACGGATACTGCCAGGCGATAGAGTCAAAATTGAAGTAAGTCGGTATGATTCAACCAGAGGTCGTATAATTTATCGACTCCGCAACAAAGATTCGAAAGATTAGGTGTTTCCCTATTTATTTCGTAGGAATACCATTAAAAATTGAAAATTTCAAGAAACTTTTTTTCTTCCAAGAAGTAGATTCAAAATTAAAGTAAGGAGTGGCAAATATGAAAATAAGAGCTTCCGTTCGTAAAATTTGTGAAAAGTGTCGACTAATACGTCGTAGGGGACGAATTATAGTAATTTGTTCGAACCCAAGACATAAACAAAGACAAGGATAATAAGACTCATTAAAGACCTGATATACAAATAGGGAATCTGTTTTGACATGAAATGGATATATCCATATATCTCTGACTCAAATTTATGAGATGATAAAATATGGCAAAAGCTATACCGAAAAAGGGTTCACGTGGACGTATTGGTTCACGTAAGAGTACACGTAAAATACCAAAGGGGGTTATTCATATTCAAGCAAGTTTCAATAATACCATTGTGACTGTTACAGATGTACGGGGGCGAGTGGTTTCTTGGTCCTCCGCCGGTACTTGTGGCTTCCGAGGTACAAGAAGAGGGACGCCATTTGCTGCTCAAACCGCAGCGGCAAATGCTATTCGTGCAGTAGTAGATCAAGGTATGCAACGAGCAGAAGTCATGATTAAAGGTCCCGGTCTCGGAAGAGACGCAGCATTACGAGCTATTCGCAGAAGTGGTATACTATTAACTTTCGTACGGGATGTAACTCCTATGCCACATAATGGCTGT